TATCACAAATCACTAATACAATTTACAATTCGAATATTATTAAATCCGATATTTTTTTAGTAAATTCTAGATCTTATTAGATTCGATAGTAAATATTTTGATTTTAGTTAGTTAGATAGTTAAATTATTTAAATTTGTCATTTTTGAATTTGAATTCAAATGACATTTGAAATTCTTTTTATTACACTTCTATATTTTCTATATTATTTGATTCCATATCATTAGGAATGATTAGTTCGAACTGATGAGACATTCCTCCGCTTTCATTCCATTCATAAAATGAATAAAGTAGTAAAGGCGGAAATTAAGACAACAAAAAAATCGACCGTTCAAGTATTCAAAATTGCATGAGAGGGGCGACAGGTAGATATATATATAGGATATCTATTAATCTATATTGAATTACGGATCCAGAAATGATAAAATCCAATTTGATTGGACCAAATAGGGTCTCCTATAGAAGATAGGCGAAGACAGGTAAGAAATCAAAGAGGAAAAATGCTTCTTCGAAATAGGAATCGGTATCTAATGAATTCAAAGGTTCCAGTAGAAATGAAAGAAAAAGGGAACGACATCATAACGCAATGAAATCCTAATCTTAACACAAAAGGAAGGGGATATGGCGAAATCGGTAGACGCTACGGACTTAATTGGATTGAGCCTTGGTAAGGAAACCTACTAAGTGATGACTTTCAAATTCAGAGAAACCCCGGAATTAAGAAAAAGGGCAATCCTGAGCCAAATCCTATTTTCAGGTTCAGAAAACGAAAACAAGGATAGGTGCAGAGACTCGACGGAAGCTGTTCTAACAAATGGAGTTGGCCGCGTTGGTAGAGAAATCTTTCCATCGAAAATTCAGAAAGGATGAAAGATATACATACGTATTGAATACTATATCAAATGATTAATGCCGACCCCAATGAGTCTGTCTTTTTTCTATAAAAACGGAAGAATTGGTGTGATTCGATTCTTTCTTCAATGTGGAATCGAATATTCATTGATCAAAAGATTCACTCCATAGTCTGTAGATCCTCTTTTCAAGAACTGGATTAATCGGACGAGAATAAAGATAGAGTCCCGTTCTACATGTCAATGCTGGCAACAATGCAATTTTGAGTAAGAGGAAAATCCGTCGACTTAAAAAATCGTGAGGGTTCAAGTCCCTCTATCCCCAAAAAGCCTATTTGCCCCCCCAACTATTTATCCATTCTATCCCCCCTTTCCTTGCGTGAGTGTCCTTATACACTCGCCCTATTCTTTTTGAAATAGATCTGGGCGGAAATGTCTTATTATATCTTATATCTAAGATATACATCTTTGAGCAAGAAATCCCCATTTGAATGATTTACAATCGATATCATTACTCATACTGAAACTGAAAAAGTCGTCTTTTTTAAGATCCAAGAAATTCCAGTAACTTGATAAAACTTTTTAATCTTCTTTCGCCCTTTTAATTGACATAGACCCCCGCCCTCTAATAAAATGAGGATGCGACATTGGGACTTAGTCGGGATAGCTCAGCTGGTAGAGCAGAGGACTGAAAATCCTCGTGTCGCCAGTTCAAATCTGGTTCCTGACACATGATTAATTTGGATGAGTCTCTCTTGAATAAATTAATTGATATGAATCGGCATCCCTATTCATTTTTAGTTTGGATGATAACACATACTTTTATCCATCTCGCCGAGATAGATCCCATCTATTTTTTTTTTAGACGGGTAGAATTCTTTTAGATACTTTATCTAAAAGAATTCGATTCTATTTCATCTTTTTTATCTTTATGTCCATATGCCGTAAGTCAAAAAGAATGTTAATACTTCATATATATTCAAAAGGCGCGTTCAAAAGGTTAAATAAGTTGGTTGAGATACTCCAAAGTCGAATCTAGAGAAATTGAAATAGACAAGATTAAGCTCAGATACAAATAAATAGAATCCGGTTCGATTTCTTCATTCCTACCTACATAACTTTCTAGAGCCGTCTAAGTAATATGCGTGGTACAAAGTCAAACTTCATGATACAGAACTCCTTTTGTTCATCCTATTGGTTTGGCTCATCTGAAATAGATATCTTCCAACCCAAATAAATGGAAGGCGAGAATTCCAAGGAATTCCTAATTTTTTTGTTATAGCCTATCGAGAATTTAAACAAGACTTCCGTTATTCTGGTTAATCTAGAAGAGAACGTACAAGCTTTTGAATATCTGAAATTGTATAAGTGGAAATTTTTTTCTTATCATTCAATGAGCATCTTGTATTTCATAAAAATTGGGGGCAATATAATCCTTACGTAAGGGCCATCCTATCCAACTTTCGGGCATTAAGATACGTTTCAAGCGCGGATGATTGTCATAAGAGATTCCCAACATATCATAAGACTCTCGTTCTTGAAAATCCACACTTTTCCAAACCCAGAACACGGATGGAATCCTAGGATTGCTCCTTGAGGCAAATACTTTTATGCATACCTCTTCTGGTTGATCCACACCATACTCTATTCT